CTTCTGCTCCAAGAACAGAAGACTGTGTCGGTTGTAAGAGATGTGAATCCGCCTGCCCAACGGATTTTTTGAGCGTTCGAGTTTATTTATGGCATGAAACAACTCGAAGCATGGGTCTAGCTTATTAATACGTTTCAGAAAAAACCACATAAATCCATTTTGAATACAGTTGATTTTTTTTTACCGACAAAAACCCGTGCTCAAAAAAAAAATAATAATAATATTATTCTATTTTCGATTTTTGAGCACGGGTTTTTTTGTCCAAGTGTATCTTGTCTTTACCACGAATGATTTTCCTTGGTTAACAACAATTGTAGTTTTGCCGATATTGACGGGTTCTTTTATTTTCTTTCTACCTCATAGAGGAAATAAAGTAATTAGGTGGTATACTACATGTATATGTATCTTAGAGCTTCTTTTAACAACCTATACATTCTGTTCTCATTTCCAATTGGACGATCCATTAACCCAATTAGCAGAGGATTATAAATGGATCAATTTTTTTGATTTTTATTGGAGATTGGGAATAGATGGACTTTCTATAGGACCTATTTTACTGACGGGATTTATTACCACCTTAGCTACTTTAGCGGCTCGGCCAATTACTCGAGATTCCCGATTATTCCATTTTCTGATGTTAGCAATGTACAGCGGTCAAATAGGATCATTTTCTTCTCGAGACCTTTTACTTTTTTTTATCATGTGGGAGTTAGAATTAATTCCCGTTTATCTACTTCTATCCATGTGGGGGGGGAAGAAACGTCTCTATTCAGCTACAAAGTTCATTTTGTACACTGCGGGAGGGTCCATTTTTCTATTAATAGGAGTTTTGGGTATTGGTTTATATGGTTCTAATGAACCAACATTAAATTTTGAAACATTAGCTAATCAATCGTATCCCGCGGCACTGGAAATAATATTCTATATTGGGTTTCTTATTGCTTTTGCTGTCAAATCACCGATTATACCCTTACATACATGGTTACCAGACACCCACGGGGAGGCACATTATAGTACCTGTATGCTTCTAGCTGGAATTTTATTAAAAATGGGAGCCTACGGGTTGGTTCGGATCAATATGGAATTATTACCCCACGCCCATTCCCTATTTTCTCCCTGGTTGATTGCAATAGGCGCAATACAAATAATCTATGCAGCTTCAACATCTCCGGGTCAACGTAATTTAAAAAAAAGAATAGCCTATTCCTCTATATCTCATATGGGTTTCATAATTATTGGAATTGGCTCTATAACCGATACGGGACTCAATGGAGCCATTTTACAAATAATCTCTCATGGATTTATTGGTGCTGCTCTTTTTTTCTTGGCAGGAACGAGTTATGATAGAATACGTCTTCTTTATCTCGACGAAATGGGTGGAATGGCTATCCCCCTTCCAAAAATATTTACGATGTTCAGTATCTTATCGATGGCTTCCCTTGCATTACCGGGCATGAGTGGTTTTGTTGCAGAATTATTAGTATTTTTTGGAATAATTACCAGTCAAAAATATCTTTTAATACCAAAAATACTAGTTACTTTTTTAATAGCAATTGGAATGATATTAACGCCTATTTATTTATTATCCATGATACGCCAAATGTTCTATGGATACAAGCTATTTAATGTTCCAAACTCTTATTTTTTTGATTCTGGACCGCGAGAGTTATTTGTTTCGATCTCTATCCTTCTACCAATAATAGGTATTGGTATTTATCCGGATTTCGTTCTTTCATTATCAATTGACAAGGTGGAAGCTATTATATCTAATTATTTTTATCGATAGGTTTCAGGAAAAGAAAAAAAGAACAAATCAAAAAGCAATCCTATTATTTTGGATATTGTTCGTTGTCGAATGAGAAAGAAGTCTTTTTTCTCTTAAGCTTATTTTTTCTCTTAAGCTTAAGTGGGATTTTCTCTTAAGTTTTAAGTTAAGTAAAATGAATTGGAATTGTAACCAGATAGATTTGGCCTTTGTGAGAACCATTTGAATCACTACACTACTTGATTCAAATGGTTCTCGACAGTTTATTTCTTACCTTATATTCTTACTTAATATATAATAATATATAATATTTATTATTTATAGAATATATAAATATAGGTATATATTCTATCTTTGTATTCGTCAGGATCTTTTTAATTTAATTAGATGTTAATGTAAATTAAATGAACCATAACTATGTAACCCTATTCCTAATAAATTTACCCCAAAATAGCATATCCAAATGATAAGAAAGCCCATAGAAGCTACAATTGCAGAATTTACACTTTCCAAATTTTTAGTTGTTCGAGTATGTAAATAAATCGCAAATATGGTCCAAGTAATAAATGCCCAAGTTTCTTTTGGGTCCCAATTCCAATAGGATCCCCATGCCTCATTAGCCCATACTGCTCCCGAAAGAATACCTATGGTTAAAAAGATAAACCCTAAACTAATAATACGATAACCCCAATGATCTAATTGTTGAATCAGTTGAGCCTTGTAATAATTTCTAGAAGAAAAAAAAGAAGTGCTTAATAAAACATTGTTTCTTTCATTCATGTATTGGATCTCTCCAAAGGAAAATGAGTCATTTAAAAAATTATTGTTTTTACTAAAAATCCTTAGAACTTTTCGAAATGTAATGACTAAGAGAGCTACTGATAATAATGATCCACATAAAAGAGCTGCATAGCCCAATACCATCATACTTACGTGCATCATTAACCAATGGGATTGGAGAGCAGGTACTAATATTTCTGATTGATGCATTTCAGTTAACAGACCTGAAGTAACAAAGCCTTGGGTAAAAATAGTAGTTGGCGCAGTTATCACCCTTAAATAATTTTTATGTTTTTTAACATATGGAACCATATGAATAATGGAGAAACTCCATGAAAGAAAAATTAATGATTCATATAAATTACTTAATGGGAAATGGCCCGAATAAATCCAACGAGTGACTAATAATCCTGTTATACAGAAAAAAGTCGCTATCATCCCTTTTTCTGACGAATCATATAGTCCTATGATTTCGTCGACTGATAAGCTTATCAAATAAATTGTAATTACAATTGAAACGATCGAAAAGGATATATGAGTTAATATATGTTCTAAAGTAAAAAATGTCATAATAAAAAAAAAATAAGGGGGGGGGTACAAAATTATACGGAATTGAAATTAGGAATTGACTTCATTATAGGACTTATTATATCTCTTTTATAAGACGCTATGCCGCCACTCGGACTCGAACCGAGATGCTCTAGCACTGCTTCCTAAGAGCAGCGTGTCTACCGATTTCACCATAGCGGCGTAGGGTATTTGAAATAATAATAATCTATTTTTAGTTAATCGTCGAGATTGAAGGAGTCAATTCAATTCAATATTTTTTTGAATTCAAATTAATGAGAAAAAATCGTTTCCTTTCAATATTCAATATAAATAGGCATTGAAAGATTCCAATAAAAATCTTTATTATTCTTTTCTTGATAATAAGATTAAGATGGTTTTATTTAACAGAGGACATTTTCGTAGTTTATGCTCTATAAAAATGGAAATCCTGTAACTAAATAATTATGACTTCAACCCAAGCATATAATTAAAAAAAAGTGCTTTCATATTTGCATTTTTTAATATTTTTGAAAAATGCATTTATTATTTATTTTATGAATCTAAACTAAAAAATGCATTTGTTCAATGAACAAAAAAATTCTTTTTATGGATCATAGTGCATAGTGTGACATCCAAGGAATTATGTAAATATTTGTAGAACTTTGTATTAACCCTTAGGTTCTTTTTTGTACTGTAGAAATTTTTATTTAGGATTTAGTAGACCAATTAAATATTGGTCTAAACATCTTGTCTAACAAAAAAGTTTTTTATTTTTTATCATAATTATTACTAATCTACCGTAAATCAAAAAATTCTTTGTAAAAATTAGAATTAATTATAAAGATTGATAAATGTTCCTTTACAAACATAGGATCCATTTTGACCACTCAAAATTGACACATTATCCGTCTATAATACCTACCTAAATGAATAAAAAAGAGGACTTTTATCAAAGGAGTTGGGAATATATTCTATACTGAGTCAGAAAAATAATGATTCCAAAAGTTACAAAACAGTTTTTTTTTTTTTAACTTAGTCAATTAATTTCAACGATCTTTTTTTGATTTTTATTTTTCCTAAAGATCTTATATCTTCTTTTATGTAGATATGTAGAAAAAAAGAAAACTTATTTTTTATTGTAACAAGTGAACCGATGGGGAAAAAAAGAATCCCCATTCGGAAATGAGAAAATATATTAAAAAAGGGGGTACCATTTTCAGATTTAGATTATTTAATCTAGCGTTTGATTATTTATTTGTCGTACAAAAAAACTTTTTGAATTCCCGGTTGAAAGAGACTTTGCTAATGAAAAAGCTTTCAACGCCGCCCAATATGCCTTTTTTTTCCAAATATTTTTACGAATACGTTTTTTTGATATAGAAGTACGTTTTTTTGGAACTGCCATGAAAAATTTAAAAAGTTATTCATTTCTATAGTTGGATGTGAAAGACATCTATTGTTCAAACAATTAAAATTGTTCTTTTTTTTCCAGATATTGTATAGAATAAAAAAAAAAATTGAAAAACAAAACTTTAGAATTTTTGTTTTTTTTTGATATCCCTGTCCATTTTTGTCCTGCTATATTTTATTTATACCGGTAATAAAACAGGTAAATAGATTGAAAGGTTTCAAAACCCAATCCTTACCTTACCCCCCCCCCCCTAATTAAAAATTACTTTCATTTTTTTTTTGCTATTAAATTGATCAAGCTCAAAAGAGCGAGTACACATAATTTGAATGAAACTAGTAGTTAATCAAAAAGGATACATGATTTTAGAAAAGTTATTTTAGTAATTCTCCTTTTTCTTTTAAGTCTATTTCTTTTTTATGTTATGAAAAGAAAAATGTCGAATATCATATTCTTTCCTACAACAAAAGATGTCTTCCAGTCCAATAAAAGACGGTCGCTGAGTTCCCCAATGAATTTTTCAATAAAGGAACGAAAAAAAAAGTTCTTTAGAGTTAAGTTATGGGCCATCCTATTATTACTATTATATTAGTCATATCAAAATAAAGTAATGTATTAAGTAGGCTATTTTGGTCTAATTCTTTTTCTTTGCTCTATAGATATAAATTATCGTAATACGTAATATTAATTGAAATTTTTTTGTATCTTCCTAAAAATTTTACTTAATATAGATATAGTTTAATATATTAATAAAAAAATTTGTAATCGTAACTTGGTTATACTCATATCATTTGACCAATTCTAACTTATTGATTTGAATATTTGAAGTATTGAAAAAAAGATTGAGAATAATTAAGAATAATAAATTTTATTTTTATTTTCCATATCTTGATTTTTTATTGAACCTAAAAAGGTGATAAGAGCCGGTGAATCAGAAACAATTAATTAAGAATAAAACAAGAATAAAAAGGTTTTTTATTATGGAATATACATATCAATATTCATGGATTATACCTTTCATTCCACTACCAGTTCCTATGTTAATAGGAGTGGGACTTCTACTTTTTCCAACGGCAACAAAAAATTTCCGTCGTGTGTGGGCTTTTCCTAGTATTTTATTGTTAAGCATAGTTATGATTCTTTCAGTCTATCTATCTATTCAGCAAATAAATAGAAGTTCTATCTATCAATATGTATGGTGTTGGACCATTAATAATGATTTTTCTTTAGAATTCGGTTACTTAATCGATCCACTTACTTCTATTATGTTAATATTAATTACTACCGTTGGAATTTTGGTCCTTTTTTATAGTGATAATTATATGTCTCATGATCAAGGATATTTGAGATTTTTTGCTTATCTGAGTTTTTTCAATACTTCAATGCTGGGATTAGTTACTAGTTCTAATTTGATACAAATTTATATTTTTTGGGAATTAGTTGGAATGTGTTCTTACCTATTAATAGGTTTTTGGTTCACGCGACCTATTGCGGCAACTGCTTGTCAAAAAGCGTTTGTAACTAATCGTGTAGGGGATTTTGGTTTATTATTAGGAATTTTAGGTCTTTATTGGATAACGGGTAGTTTTGAATTTCGGGATTTGTTCGAAATATTCAATAACTTGATTTATAATAATGAAGTTCATTTTCTATTTGTTACTTTGTGTTCCTTTCTTTTATTTGCTGGTGCAGTTGCTAAATCTGCACAATTCCCCCTTCATGTATGGTTACCTGATGCCATGGAAGGCCCTACTCCTATTTCGGCTCTTATCCATGCTGCTACTATGGTAGCAGCGGGAATTTTTCTTGTAGCTCGACTTCTTCCTCTTTTTATAATCATACCTTACATAATGAATTTCATATCTTTGATAGGTATAATAACAGTATTATTAGGAGCTACTTTAGCTCTGGCTCAAAAAGATATTAAAAGAAGTTTAGCTTATTCTACAATGTCTCAACTAGGTTATATGATGTTAGCTCTAGGTATGGGGTCTTATCGAGCCGCTTTATTTCATTTGATTACTCATGCTTATTCCAAAGCATTGTTGTTTTTAGGATCCGGATCTATTATTCATTCAATGGAATCTATTGTTGGATATTCTCCAGATAAAAGTCAGAATATGGTTCTTATGGGAGGTTTAAAAAAGCATGTCCCAATTACAAAAACCGCTTTTTTAGTGGGTACACTTTCTCTTTGTGGTATTCCACCTCTTGCTTGTTTTTGGTCCAAAGATGAGATTCTTAATGATAGTTGGTTGTATTCACCGATTTTCGCAATAATAGCTTGTTCCACAGCAGGATTAACCGCATTTTATATGTTTCGGGTCTATTTACTTACTTTTGAGGGACATTTAAACGTTCAGTTTCAAAATTATAGTGGTAAAAAAAGTAGCTCTTTCTATTCAATATCTCTATGGGGAAAAGAAATACCAAAAACGATTAAAAAAAAATTTCGTTTATTAACTTTATTGGCAATGGATAATAATGAAAGGGCTTCTTTTTTTTGGAATAAGACGTATCAAATTGATGGTAATGTAAAAAGGATTATAAGCCCTTTTCTTACTATTATTAATTTTCCCACTAAAAACACTTTCTCTTATCCCCATGAATCGGACAATACTATGATATTTACCATCTTTCTATTAGTCCTATTTACTTTGTTTGTTGGAGCCATAGGAATTCCGTTTAATAAAGACGAAAGTGATTTAGATATATTATCTAAATTGTTAAATCCGTCTATAAATCTTTTACATCAAAATTCAAATAATTCTGTGAATTGGGAGGAATTTGTGACAAATGCAAGTTTTTCCCTCAGTATAGCTTTTGGAGGAATATTTTTAGCGACTTTTTTATATAAGCCTATTTATTCATCTTTACAAAATTTAAACTTACTTAATTCAGTTGTTAAAAGAACTCCTAATAGAGTTCTGCGGGACAAAATAATAAATGGGATATATGATTGGTCATATAATCGTGGTTATATAGATGCTTTGTATAC